TAATGAATTTCTAAGCAGAGTCCAGGCTCTAGATAAGGGATATCTTGTTCTGAATACACTCCAAAAAAGGACTAGATTATGTAATGATAAAACTAAAAAAGAGTACTTACCTAAAATATATGATCCTTTATTGAGTGGATCTTACCGGAGGAAAATCCTTTTTTTTTTTTCACCCTCAACCCTAAATAAAACTTCCATAAAAAATTCCACAGAGATGGTTTGGATAAATAAAATTCATCTTATTCTTCTTATTAGTAATTATATAGAATTTGAACCAAAAGCAGATAGAAAATCATTTTCAACAGAAATAGCTTATTGCTTAAACTTAATTAATGAATTTGCCGGAAAATCGATATCAAGTTTCCATTTTAAAGGATTCCCTTTATTTCCAGATTACAAAGAAGAAAAAATGAATTTAGAACTGTTACAAATTCTAAAATTTGTATTTGATCCAGTTCTAGCGAATTCAAAAAATAAAACAATTAGAAAAAATTCTACTGGAATAAATGGTGGAATAAAAGAAATAAAAAAAAAAGTTCCTCGTTGGTCATACAAAGTAATTGAGGAGTTTGAACAACAAGAAACAGAAAATGAAGAAAACATGTCGGAAAACCATGAAATTCGTTCACGAAAAGCCAAACGTGTAGTAATTTTTACTGATAATCAACAAAATACAGCTACAACTAAGAATACCAAAGATACAACGAATTTTGACCAAATCGACGAAGTTACTTTGATCCGGTATTCACAACACTCAGACTTTCGTCGAGACATAATAAAAGGATCCATGCGAGCACAAAGACGTAAAATAGCAATTTTTGAACTGTTTCAAGCAAATGCACATTCTCCCCTTTTTTTGGACAGACTAGAAAAATCTCTTTTTTTTTCTTTTAATATTTCCGAACTGATAAAAACAATGTTTATAAATTGGATGTGTAAAAACACAGAATTTCGAATTTCAGATTCTACTTATACAGATATAGAGAAAAAAACACCAGAAAATAAGAAAAAAGACGAGGACAAAAGAGAAGACGACAAAAGAGAGGAAAGAACTCGGATAGAAATAGCTGAAGCCTGGGATAGCATTCTTTTTTCTCAAGTAATAAGAAGTTTGATTTTAGTAACCCAATCGATTCTTAGAAAATATATTATATTACCTTCATTAATAATAGTTAAAAATGTCATTCGTATACTATTTTTTCAAATTCCCGAATGGTCCGAGGATTTAAAGGATTGGAGGGGAGAAATGCATGTTAAATGCACCTATAATGGAGTTCAATTATCAGAAAAAGAATTTCCAAAAAACTGGTTAACAGATGGGATTCAAATAAAGATCCTATTTCCTTTTCGCCTAAAACCTTGGCACAGATCTAAGTTAAAATCCCCTAATGAGGATCCACTGAAAAAGAAAGCACAAAAAAATGATTTTTGTTTTTTAACAGTTTGGGGAATGGAAGCTGAACTGCCTTTTTGTTCTCCCCGAAAACGGCTTTCCCTTTTTGAACCCATCTTTAAAAAACTTGAAAAAAAAATTATAAAAATGAAAAAAAAAGTTTTTCGAGTTATAACAATTTTAGAAGAAAGAATCCATTTTTTTCTAAATTTTTCAAAAGAAAAAAAAAACTGGGTCATCAAAAACATTTTCTTTCGAAAAGAACTAATAAACAAATTTTCAAAATCAAAAGGAAACCGAATTCTATTATCTGGAGTTAAAGAAATATATGAATTGAATGCAACTAAAAAAGAAAAAGATTCGCTAATCAATAACAATAATCGGATGAGTCAGAAATTGTCCCCCTCAATGCGACGATCTATGATTTGGGCAAATTTTTCATTGACAGAAAAAAAAATGAAAGATCTTTCTGCTAGAAGAAAGATGATCCTAAATCAAATAGAAAAAATTGCAAAAGAAAAGGAAAAAAAAATTATAACCTCGGAAACAAATATTAGTCCTAACAAAAAAAGTTATAATACTAAAATATTTAAATCATCAAAAAATATTTCACAGATATTAAAAAGAAGAAATGCTCGATTAGCGCATAAATTCCATTTTTTTCTAAAAATTGTGATTGAAAGGATATCCATAGATATCTTTTTACATATCATTAATATTCCGAGGATCAATGCACAGCTTTGTCTTGAATCAACAAACAAAATTCTTAATAAATACATTTACAATAATGAAGAAAATCACAAAAAAATTGATAAAATAAATCAAAATACAATTCACTTTATTTCGATTCTAAATCTAAAAAAGTCACTTAATCATAGTAATATTGCTATTATGAATAAGAATTCACAGATTCTTTGTGGTATATCTTCCTTATCCCAAGCGTATGTATTTTACAAATTATCACAAATCAAAATTATTAACTTATATAAGTTAAGATCTATCCTTCAATATCATGGACTTTTTCTAAAGAATGAAATAAAGGATTTTTTTAGAGCCCAAGGGCTATTTAATTTCGAATTAAAAGAAAAAAAAGAAAAAAATGTTAGAAATTCTGTAATGAATCAATGGAAAAACTGGTTAAAGAGTCATTATCAATATAAATACGATTTATCTCCGATTAGATGGTCTAGATTAATACCACAAAAATGGCGAAATCGAATCAATCAACACTCTATAGTTCAAAATAAAAAATTAAACAAATGGAATTTATATGAAAAAGACCCATTAATTCATTACGAAAAAAAAAATGATTTTGAAACAGACTCATTACCGAATCAAAAAAAGCATTTTAAAAAACACTATAGATATAATCTTTTATCATATAAATCTATTAATTATGAAAATAAGAAAGACTCAGATATTTCTGGATCACCATTACAAATAAATAATAATAAACAAAGGATTTCTTATAATTACAACACAAATAAAAGAAAATTTTTCGACATGTTAGAAGGTATTCCTATCAATAACTATCTAGTGGAAGATGATATTATCGATAGGGAGAAAAGCCCAGATAGAAAATTTTTTGATTGGAATATGCTCAATTTGTGTCTTAGAAAGAAGGTCGGTATTGAATCCTGGATCGATACCGGAAGCGAAGATAAAAAAAATACTAAGACTAATAAGTATAAAATAATTGAGAAAAAAAATCTTTTTTTTATTACAATTCACCAAGATCAAGAAGTCAATTCATCCAATCAAAAACGGGGGGGGGTTGATTGGATGGGAATGAATGAAGAAATACAAAAAGGTCTCATATCCAATTTTGAACTTTGGTTCTTTCGAAAATTTGTGATACTTTACAACACATATAAGATAACCCCCTGGGCCATACCAATACAATCTCTTCTTTTAAATTGTAATAGAAATGAAAATGAAAGTAAAAATAAACAAATCAACGAGAAGAAAAATGGCGATCTTTTTAGCTCTATATCATCGAATGAAACCAAAATTCAAATTATTGAATTAGAGAATCGAAATCACGAAGAAAAAGAATCCGAAGACCAAGTGGACTTTGGATCAGTTTTCGCAAATCAAGAAAAAGATATTGAAGAAGATTATATGGGATTAGGTATGACAAAACATAGACATAAAAAGCAAAAGAAAAGTCATACGGAAGTAGAACTTGATTTCTTTCTAAAAACATATTTATGTTTTCAATTAAGATGGAATGGTTCTTTAAATCAAAAAATAATCAAGAATATCAAAGTATATTGTCTCCTGCTTAGACTGACAAATCCACGAGAAATTATTATATCTTCTATTCAAAGGCAAGAAATAAGTCTGAATGTTCTGATGATTCAGAATTATTTAACTCTTACAGAATTGATGAAAAAAGGAATATTAATTATCGAACCTGTTCGTCTGTCGGTAAAAAATGATGAACAATTTCTTTTGTATCAAACCGTAGGTATCCTATTAGTTCATAAGAACAAACAACAAATTAATAAAAAATACAGGGACAAAATCGATTCGATTTCTATTGATTCTATTGAAAGGCATCAAAGTCTAATTGGAAATAGAGACAAAAATAATTATTATTTACTTGTTCCCGAAAATATTTTATCCCCGAAACGTCGTAGAGAATTAAGAATTCTAATTTCTTTCACTTTCAAAAATAAAAACAATATTCCTATAAATATAGAAATTTGCAATGGTAATAACATAAAAAACTGTGGTCCCTTTTTTCAAAAAAGCAAAGATTTTTATAGAGATAAAAATAAACTAATTAAATTAAAATTTTTTCTTTGGCCCAATTTTCGATTAGAAGATTTAGCTTGTATGAATCGTTATTGGTTCGATACTAATAATGCCAGTCGGTTCAGTATGGTAAGGATATATATATATCCACGGTTGAGTTTTTGGTAAGGGTGCATTTTTCATATATATCCCACAGCACATTTGATCTAGAAATAAACCAATTCCATTGGTTGACTTTTCATTTTAGGTAGAATTTTGTTCTCTTTTGAAAGCGACGAAATAGATCATCTTTTTGTATCTATAACCGAATAAAAAAAAAATTGGATTGATTAATGATAAATTTTCAATTTTATTTGACAAAAATTTGAATTAGTAACTTGAATTACTAACAAAGTCAAGATTTTTTGGTATATCAAATTTAAATGAATTGACATTATTATTATTGTAATATTTATTAATACAATACATTTTTTTTTATTATTATTACTGATCAATAAAAATAAAAACATCTTAATCAATAGAATATTAAATAATGAGCGGGTTATTTTATGGTAAAAAATTCATTCATTTCAGTTATTTCACAAGAAGAAAAAGCCGAAAACAAAGGATCTGTTGAATTTCAAATAGCAAGTTTCACTAATAAGATACGAAAACTTACTTCACATTTGGAATTGCATAGAAAAGACTATTCATCTCAGAGGGGTTTGCGGAAAATTCTAGGAAAACGGCAACGACTGCTGTCTTATTTAGCAAAGAAAAATAGAGTACGTTATAAAGAATTAATTAGCCAGTTAGATATCCGGGAGTCAAAAACGCGTTAATGTGAAGAGTTTTTTTTTTTTTTTTTTTGATTTATTAGATCTTAATATTAGATCTTAATATGAACTTCTTTTTGTTTTGAGTAATTCATGAAAAAATGGATCGAGGAAACCCTTATGAATGTATCAGCTACACGAAAAGACCTTATGATAGTCAATATGGGGCCCCATCACCCATCAATGCATGGTGTTCTTCGACTCATCCTTACTCTAGACGGTGAAGATGTTGTTAACTGTGAGCCAATCTTAGGTTATTTACACAGAGGGATGGAAAAAATTGCGGAAAATCGAACAATTATACAATATTTGCCCTATGTAACACGCTGGGATTATTTGGCTACTATGTTCACAGAAGCAATAACAGTAAATGGTCCAGAACTGTTAGGAAATATTCAAGTGCCTAAAAGAGCTAGCTATATCAGAGTAATTATGTTGGAATTGAGTCGGATAGCTTCTCACTTGTTATGGCTTGGTCCTTTTATGGCGGATATTGGTGCACAGACTCCTTTCTTCTATATTTTTAGAGAGAGAGAGTTAGTATATGATTTATTCGAAGCTGCTACCGGTATGAGAATGATGCATAATTATTTTCGTATCGGGGGAGTAGCGGCCGATCTACCTCATGGATGGATAGATAAATGTTTGGATTTTTGCGATTATTTTTTAACAGGAGTTGCTGAATATCAAAAACTTATTACGCGAAATCCTATTTTTTTAGAACGCGTTGAAGGAATAGGTATTGTTGGTGCAGAGGAAGCACTAAATTGGGGTTTATCAGGACCAATGCTACGAGCTTCCGGAGTACAATGGGATCTTCGTCAAGTTGATCATTATGAGTGTTACGACGAATTTGATTGGGAAGTCCAGTGGCAAAAAGAAGGAGATTCATTATCTCGTTATTTAGTCCGAATTGGTGAAATGCTGGAATCTATAAAAATTATTCAACAGGCTCTGGAAGGCATTCCGGGGGGGCCGTATGAAAATTTAGAAACCCGACGTTTTGAAAGGGATCCTGAATGGAACGATTTCGAATATCGATTCATTAGTAAAAAAACTTCTCCTACTTTTGAATTACCGAAACAAGAACTTTATGTGAGAGTCGAAGCCCCAAAAGGAGAATTGGGAATTTTTCTGATAGGGGATCAGAGTGGTTTTCCCTGGAGATGGAAAATTCGCCCGCCGGGTTTTATCAATTTGCAAATTCTTCCCGAATTAGTTAAAAGAATGAAATTGGCCGATATTATGACAATACTAGGTAGTATAGATATCATTATGGGAGAAGTTGATCGTTGAAATGATAATTGATACAACAGAAGTACACGCTATCAATTCTTTTTCTAGATTAGAATCCTTAAACGAGGTCTATGGAATTATATGGGTGTTTGTCCCCCTTTTGACTCTTGTATTGGGAATCACGATAGGCATACTAGTAATTGTATGGTTAGAAAGAGAAATATCTGCAGGGATACAACAACGAATTGGACCTGAATATGCCGGTCCTTTAGGAGTTCTTCAAGCTCTAGCGGATGGTACAAAACTACTTTTTAAAGAGAATCTTTTTCCCTCTAGGGGGGATACTCGTTTATTCAGTATCGGACCGTCCGTAGCAGTCATATCAACTCTATTAAGCTATTCAGTAATTCCTTTTGGATATCACTTTGTTTTAACTGATCTAAATATTGGTATTTTTTTATGGATTGCCATTTCTAGTATTGCTCCCATTGGACTTCTTATGTCAGGATATGGATCAAATAATAAATATTCCTTTTTGGGTGGTCTACGAGCTGCTGCTCAATCGATTAGTTATGAGATACCATTAACTCTTTGTGTGTTATCCATATCTCTACGTGTGATTCGTTGAAACATCAACTTTTCCCTATTCCTTTCTTTTTAGTTTTTTTTTTGAAATCAATTGAATAGATATCTTCATTTTTTATTCATCATTTGGGTTAATGAACTAAATTGGATAGTTATATGAGTGAAAGAAAACAACTTGTCAGTTTGCAGTAAAAAAATGGAAACTCATTTCCTATGTACAAGAGTAAAAGAGAAATAAACATAAGAAAAGAAGACCGTTTGCCCCAAGATTGGTTGATTAGTCATCCTGGCTTGAAGCGGGCTCAAAAGACCAACCTTATTGAGTTTTCACTATCATTTCTATGTATTACCATAATGCTGTATTACCATAATGCTAACAGGTGATTGAGAAAAAATGAGTGGGTGGTTAGGAACACCAAGATACACAAAGGATTAGTAATAGAGATTTTCAAAATTATCTATCAAAACAAAAAGGATATTTTGGCAGAATATAAAAGTATATTAATTGGGGCTTTAAGTTGGTAGAAATGATCAGGCAGTACTCCCCATGATTCCGATCCAGAGTATGCTCCTGCCCGCCGATTAAAGAAATGACTATCAGGAACGAAATAATCCTTTCCCCCTTTTAATCCCCTTTTTCTTTTTTCAGAAAGAAGAATAGGAACGAAAAAAAAATCGAATATCTAATTACAATAAAAAATCAATCTTTTT